AAAGGGCTTTCTAAAGGAAGAAGGATACTAATTTGATTAATATTAGGAAATCAAATAAGTGAGTCTATGCTTCACTAATTGAATGATAAATGACTACAAGCGAAGGAGATAGACGGTTTAAACAAAAAAAGACCCAAAATTTCAAACACGTGTCTAGAATCACAGGAAAACTACAAACAAAAATAGTGAAAATTAGCTCGTTAGGAGCCCATCCAAGATCGTTGTAGACCCAACGAATTAGTAGTTCCCAACCGCGGGTGGAGTGAAACCCAACAAAAAAATCAGTAACTAAAAGAATAAAAAAAGCTTTTATTGAGTCATTTAAGTTATAGAAGAATTCCTGAACCCAAGAATTCAAAATGACAAGTTCCTCTTTACCCAGAAAAAAAGAACCACTTAGAATAGCCAAACAGATTAGATTTGTCGAGAAATGCAAAATGATATGGAGATGATCCTCATTATCTATTTTGGCCAATTGTATTATTTCCTTGTGTATTCCTATAGGATATTTTTGTACATGTGTCTTCGGTTTCTCTTTTATCATTTCCTCCAAGAGAAAAAGTTCTTCTAATTCTATGAATCCTTCTAGAATCCTTTTCTCTTGAATATAAGTTAAGAGAGTTTCGGATTGTCTAGTATTCCACCAATTCTTAATCCAAAATTCCAGACATTTGTTAAAAGACAAAGAGACTCCCCAGGGCAAAAGTACGATAAATACAAGATATAGGAAAGAAGGTAATGCTTTCTTTTTTTTCATTTTTGATCTGTAAATCGAGTTGTTAATGAATCCGCTTCATTCGCAGACTCTATTTCATTCGCTGACTCTATATGATATTCCTTTTCTTTGAAGCCAAAATTCTATAACAAGGTTTGAGACCTTGTATTCGTATCTATTTCTCTTTTTGGATACTAGTGGAATTTCATTGTATTGGGTTCTTTCTTAGATCTAAAAGGAGTGGAATAGAGAAATAGAATAAAAAAAAATTGCAATTGGTACTCAAAATACTTCAATTGGTACGCGCAAGAAATAGGCCAATTCGGCAGCTTTTTGTTCAATTTCTCGTGGAGTAAAAAACTTCTCATCAGTACGAGTCAAGGGAATGACCCCTTGGCCTCGGATTTCCATATAAAGGATACGCCGAAGATAAAGACCCTCTTTAACCTGAATTCGAATTGATTGGATATCCCGCACAAGGAATCGAAGGAAGATGCGACGTTTTATTCCAGGGAATCCCCAACGAAAAATGCACACTATTCCCTCTTTTCTATCGAATCGGTCATAACCGCTGCCCACATTCCACAAAATAGTGCACCACAAATAGGAGCTAATGAATAGGCCCGCGATTCCGTAGAAAGACATCACGACCCCCTGTGGAAAAAAAAGAATTTGTTGAGATGGAAGTACAGATATCATATTTTTACCAAGATAACTGGAAGTCCCAACCGCTAAGAATCCTAATGAACCTAGAAAAAGAATACAGGCCCAGAAAAAATTACCTCTTTTTCGAGAACCTTTTAGAAGTTCTATCCATATGTGTTCTGATCGCCAATTCATATTAGATATACTAAATCCAGCAGCGGTCAATTGAAATTGAGAGAATAAGCTAAATGATTTTGACTTTACTTTTTTTGATTCTGAAATCGCCTTCAGCAGCTAGTACTCCTGTGAAATAATTGGTTAGATACATTGACTTTCTATTCAAAAAAAATTGTGGACCCACTTAAAAAAAAAACTCGCTATAACTCGGCTACGCATATGCATGCATTTATGCTCGTAGCCTAGATCTGCATCCATAGATGTTTTTCATTTGTGTGTAGAAAGAGCTACATACCCTATCATATTATATTACTTACATTAAAAATATCTGTATTATGATCCTGGAAACACATTGAGAAAATTTGGCCCCGTCGGTTCTAGACAATCTTATTTTTCTGCAAATAAATAAATAAAGAAGCCATTGCAATTGCCGGAAATACTAAGCCTACTAAAGGTACGAAAATAGAGGGTAAGTTAAAATCTGTCATAGAATAGGTGTCTCAATTCTAATTTACTATTTCTATCTATTCGAAATATATCTTAAGATTCTTATGATATAATTAAGTATATCTATTATAAGGAATATTGACTATTGTATTTTTTAGTTTGCAAAATAAAGATTTAGTATAGAATACTAAAGTATTCTATATTTATAAAAAAATGAATGGAATGGAGAATAAGAAAATTGCAAAAAAGGGCAACTAATTAAAAAGATTTTATTTTTATTTTCCCATTCTCATGGTCTTTCTATCCTTCTAATCGAACTTGAAATTGGATTCAAAAGAAAGCGATTGTCAAAATAAAAGAAATACCTCTTTCAGAATACCCTTTAATTTAAAAAGTAGAAGTGGAATAGAATAACCCGGTTGAAGGGTAATGATCATACGTCTGTAATGCATTGTATGTCCCAGAATAGGTCCCCTTCTTCTACCCTTTCCGGGTAGTCGATGGCTATTCACAGCTACTACCTTAACACCAAAGAAGAGTTCGACCCAATGCTTTATTTCTGTCTTAGTGAATCCCGATTCGACATTAAAAGTATATTGATTCTTCCCCAATAAATGAAGACTCTTTTCTGTAAATACTGCGTATTTGATTCCATTATCGTATGATAATACTCTATTTTTATTTGTATTTGTTTATTGTATTATACCTTTCCATATTCTAGATATATAGAATAGAAAAATCTCGATTTGTCAAGTCTCATGATCGTATCATGATCTATTTCAATTCGGCTCAATCTTTCTAAAAAAAAAGATTGAGCCGAATTTAATTGCAATCAATTAGAAGAATAAAGAAGAATTACTGCATTTCGTAACTGATTTTTTTTTCTTTCTATTTCGCTTTTTTTTATTTAGACCTTCTTTATATCTAGTTTTATCTAGTTAATCGATGGTATCTACCGGCGCGAACTCGAATTTGATCGCCTTCCATATTTCACAAGCTGCGGCTAGTTCAGGACTCCATTTGCAAGCTTGTTGGATAATTTCATTACCTTCACGAGCAAGATCGCGCCCTTCGTTACGAGCTTGTACACAAGCTTCTAAAGCCACCCGATTAGCTACTGCACCAGGTGCATTTCCCCAAGGATGTCCTAAAGTTCCTCCACCAAATTGTAATACGGAATCGTCTCCAAAGATTTCGGTCAGAGCTGGCATATGCCAAACATGAATACCCCCTGAAGCCACCGGTATAACACCTGGCATGGATACCCAGTCCTGAGTGAAAAAGATACCGCGAGCACGATCTTTTTCAATAAAATCATCGCGCAATAAATCAACAAAACCTAAAGTCATTTCGCGTTCCCCTTCTAACTTACCTACTACTGTACCGGCGTGGATATGATCGCCCCCAGACATACGCAATGCTTTAGCTAATACACGGAAATGCATACCATGATTTTTCTGTCTATCAATAACTGCATGCATTGCTCGGTGAATGTGAAGAAGTAGGCCGTTGTCGCGGCAATAATGAGCCAAACTAGTATTTGCGGTGAATCCTCCAGTTAAGTAGTCATGCATTACAATAGGAACCCCTAATTCCCTTGCAAATACAGCTCTCTTAATCATTTCTTCGCATGTACCTGCAGTCGCATTCAAATAATGCCCCTTGATTTCACCGGTTTCGGCCTGTGATTTATAAATTGCTTCGGCACAAAAGACAAAACGGTCTCTCCAGCGCATAAATGGTTGTGAGTTTACGTTTTCATCATCTTTGGTAAAATCAAGTCCACCGCGTAGACACTCATAACACGCTCTACCGTAATTTTTTGCGGATAATCCCAATTTTGGTTTAATAGTACATCCCAATAAAGGACGACCATACTTGTTCAACTTATCCCTTTCAACTTGGATACCGTGAGGCGGACCTTGGAAAGTTTTTGAATAAGTAGGGGGAATTCGTAGATCCTCCAAACGTAGAGCACGTAGGGCTTTGAAACCAAATACGTTACCCACAATGGAAGTAAACATGTTAGTAACAGAACCCTCTTCAAATAGGTCTAATGGATAAGCTACATAACAGATATATTGATCCGCCTCCCCAGGAACGGGCTCGATGTGATAGCATCGTCCTTTGTAACGATCAAGACTGGTAAGTCCATCAGTCCAAACAGTTGTCCATGTACCAGTAGAAGATTCCGCAGCTACTGCAGCCCCTGCTTCTTCAGGCGGAACCCCGGGCTGAGGAGTTACTCGGAATGCTGCCAAGATATCAGTATCCTTGGTTTCGTACTCCGGGGTGTAGTAAGTCAATTTATAATCCTTAACACCAGCTTTAAATCCAACACTTGCTTTAGTTTCTGTTTGTGGTGACATAAGTCCCTCCCTACAACTCATGAATTAAGAATTCTCACAACGACAGGGTCTACTCGATATGGATTAGGCGTAAATGAAACCTTTGCAAAAATCTTATAAAAAAATATATTGAAAAAAAAAATATTCAATTAATATCAACTCATTAAATAAAAAGGGGAGTATGCTTAAGTTAATGCATCTGTTTCATTCATATATAATGCGTACACCCTGTGTACGTTCTATCCTGTGTACGTTCTATCCTGTGTACGTTCTATCCTATAGGAATTCTACTATAGGAATTCAATAGGAATTGAGTTGTTGTTATGGTAAGTTAACCTGGTTCATTATTAAACCATGGATTTGATTCACCAAATCCATCATTATTGTATACTCTTTGATAGATATAGCGCAACCCAAACCAATCCCTAATCCTTATTTTAAGATTTTACAAGTTCTTAATGGGCCCCTTTCTTATTTTGAATCTAAATACCTAAATACTAAGAAAATTCTCTGTTGACAGCAATCTATGCTTCACGGTAGTATATATTTTGTATATCGAAGTCCTAGATAGGAAAGTAGAGTAGGCACAGATCCTTCACAAAAGGCGAAATGTATATGAAAAAAAAAAGATTGATTGAACTTTCCAACGGACTCATTCCATGAGTAAACGATTGATTGAATGGGATTCGCGTGGGCAACGAAATCAAGTGCTAGTCCCCTTTTCTTTTTTATTGAATTAACTAATTCATTTCCTTTTTACTTTTGGATTTTTGGATATTTTTTTTTATTTGATTTGGCATTATTCAACAAGAAAAAAAGAAAAATTTCGCTAAATTCCTTTTTTTGATAATTATGTGATAATTATGAGAACCAATCCTACTACTTCGCGTCCCGGGGTTTCCACAATTGAAGAAAAAAGCGCAGGGCGTATTGATCAAATTATTGGACCCGTGCTTGATATCACTTTTCCCCCGGGGAAGTTGCCTTATATTTATAACGCTCTGATAGTCAAGAGTCGAGACACTGCCGATAAGCAAATTAATGTGACTTGTGAGGTACAACAATTATTAGGAAATAATCGAGTTAGAGCTGTAGCTATGAGTGCTACAGACGGGTTGATGAGAGGAATGGAAGTGATTGACACAGGAGCTCCTCTCAGTGTTCCAGTCGGTGGAGCTACTCTCGGACGAATTTTTAACGTTCTTGGGGAGCCTATTGACAATTTGGGTCCTGTAGATACTAGTGCAACATTCCCTATTCATAGATCCGCGCCCGCCTTTATCGAGTTAGATACGAAATTATCTATCTTTGAAACAGGTATTAAGGTGGTCGATCTTTTAGCCCCTTATCGGCGTGGAGGAAAAATTGGACTATTTGGGGGGGCAGGAGTGGGTAAAACAGTACTCATCATGGAATTAATCAATAACATTGCTAAAGCTCATGGGGGCGTATCAGTATTTGGCGGAGTAGGGGAACGGACTCGTGAAGGAAATGATCTTTATATGGAAATGAAGGAATCTGGAGTAATTAATGAAAAAAATATTGAGGAATCAAAGGTAGCTCTAGTCTATGGCCAAATGAATGAACCGCCGGGAGCTCGTATGAGAGTTGGTTTAACTGCCCTGACTATGGCAGAATATTTCCGAGATGTTAATAAGCAAGACGTGCTTTTATTCATCGATAATATCTTTCGTTTTGTTCAAGCAGGATCGGAAGTATCCGCCTTATTAGGCAGAATGCCCTCTGCAGTGGGTTATCAACCTACCCTTAGTACAGAAATGGGTTCTTTGCAAGAAAGAATTACTTCTACCAAAAAAGGATCTATAACTTCGATCCAAGCAGTTTATGTACCTGCGGACGATTTGACCGACCCTGCTCCTGCCACAACATTTGCACATTTGGACGCTACTACCGTACTTTCCAGAGGATTAGCTTCCAAGGGTATTTATCCTGCAGTAGATCCTCTAGATTCAACCTCAACTATGTTACAGCCTCGGATCGTTGGCAACGAACATTATGAAACTGCGCAAAGAGTTAAGGAAACTTTACAACGTTACAAAGAACTTCAGGACATTATCGCAATTCTTGGGTTGGATGAATTATCGGAGGAGGATCGTTTAACTGTAGCAAGAGCACGAAAAATTGAGCGGTTCTTATCACAACCGTTCTTTGTGGCAGAAGTTTTTACTGGTTCTCCAGGAAAGTATGTTGGTCTTGCAGAAACCATTAGGGGATTTCAACTAATCCTTTCCGGAGAATTAGACGGCCTACCCGAACAGGCTTTTTATTTGGTGGGGAACATCGATGAAGCTAGCACGAAAGCTATAAACTTAGAAGAGGAGAGCAAATTGAAGAAATGAAATTAAATCTTTATGTACTGAGTCCTAAACGAATTATTTGGGATTGTGAAGTGAAAGAAATCATTTTATCGACTAATAGTGGCCAAATTGGTGTATTACCAAACCACGCCCCCATTAACACAGCTGTAGATATGGGTCCTTTGAGAATACGCCTCCTCAACGACCAATGGTTAACGGCGGTTCTGTGGAGTGGTTTTGCGAGAATAGTTAATAATGAGATCATCATTTTAGGAAATGATGCAGAACTGGGTAGTGACATTGATCCAGAAGAAGCTCAACAGGCACTTGAAATAGCCGAAGCTAACTTGAGTAGAGCTGAGGGTACGAAAGAATTGGTTGAAGCGAAGCTAGCTCTCAGACGAGCTAGGATACGAGTCGAGGCTGTCAATTGGATTCCCCCATCCAATTGAGGACAATCCAAAGGTTTCGTTGATACAAAGAAAAAGGAAAGAAGGGTAGAAAAAGTTATTAGATAGCGAAGCGAATTAAGTCCAATGCTATCTAGTAATTTTTCTACCTAACCTACCTACTATTGGATTTGAACCAATGACTCCCGCCGTATGAAAGCAATACTCTAACCACTGAGTTAAGTAGGCAATTTATCACCACAAAAAAAGCACCATTACTTCGATCGATTATAGATCGAATTCTTTTTATAAGCAATACCGCTCTGTTATTGGTATGTTTATGTTATATAGTAAACAAATCAAAGGGATATCCTATGGCATTAGAGAATATTCATCTTGACAAGAAATTCTCTATATGTTAAGATATCTCTGACAAGGGCTATAGCTCAGTTCGGTAGAGC